ACGACATGCTGAGCCTTTCTTTGCTTTCCCGCCCCCTTGTGGTGTCCGACATCCAACGGGACGAAACTGCCTGGGTCGGTCTCTCTCTTCCTCTGTTTCGAGCTGGACGCCGTTCCCTTTGAAAGAATGACCACGAAGGGAGCAAGCTAAACCCCCCTCTCCTAGTCCCTCTGACAAAGATTCCCCATAGAACGATGGAAATGGGCGATGGGGGATAGCTCGTGGAGCTAGGAAGCCTACTCCAAAGATTACAGGGCCAAGGCGCAAAACTCAATCTGCAACCGTAGAACCGCGATTGAAACACCTTGGTAGGGTCCGGAAAACTTCGTTATTTTATGGTTAGAAACCGACCTTCCCAGCGATCTGCTTTGTGAAATGGTGAGGTAGAGTTCTGCAGGCTAGTCTACTGCCTGTAGTACGTGTTTTTCAAGGGAGGTGGGCTGGGGAGAAAGACAGGGTAGAGCGGTCTCTTCCTAACAAACAATAAGAGAGTCTCCTGTGCAGTCTCAATAGGAATTGCTCAAAGATGGGCGCAAACGATGTGCGCTCAGCAAATTAGCTTAAATAAGCATGCGTGACGTGAAAGAGAGCCCTGCCCTACTAATGAACGTATGTGGACTCCCCGCCCTCCAAAGGTGCCCGGGGAACAGGCCAGACGGAGCAGAGACAGGGGAGTGGGAACCCCCAACGGGGGAACGAGAGACAGAGGCCATCTCGGAACACATTTGTACCGACCTAAAGTTTTCACCGGCGAGGCCCAACGCAGGGGAAGGCAGCTATTAGTACAGCTTAGATAGCACTGTTCATAAACGCGAGTTTGAAGGAGTAAGGAGGTGCTGGGCTGTGGGGGGTCTCCTAGCAAAAAAATTATCGGAATATAATGAACATGTCGAGACAAAAGAAAAACCAATCTCACGCAATATGTAAGAAATCAAAAGCATATCTCGAGTAGCCACAGAAAGCGCCATATACTCTGCATCAGTACTGGATTGAGCAACAGACACTTGTTTCTTGGTGCCCCATGAAAGAGGATTAGAGCCAAGAAAGATACAGTAACCCATCGTAGAGCGTCTGGTATCTGGACAGCCAGCCCAGTCAGCATCAACATAACACACCAAACTAGGAGATGAGCAAGGCAGAAAACGAACACCATAACCAAGAGTCCCCTTGAGATATCTCCGAATTCGTTTGACAGCCTGAAAGTGAACATCTCGAGGTGCATGCAAAAATTTACAAACCTGTTGAACTGCATATATGTGATGTCTGGACGAGTAAAAGTAAGGTACTGAAGTGCACCAACTTTGCTGCGATACTGAGAAGGATCTGGAAGCAAGGTCCCATCATAGAGAGAAAGTTTCTTGCCAGAAGCAACAGGAGTAGAAGCTGGTGTGCAATTTATCATATTCAGACGAGAAAGCAAAGAAAGTACATACTTGGACTGAGTCAAAAGCAAGTGCTGTGGTGTACGACAAGCCTCAATCCCAAGAAAATAATGAATGTCACCTACATAGATAAGAAGAGAGTCTATAAATCAATGAACGAAGAACAGCTAATGAAGAACCAATCAAAATGATATCATCCACATAGAGCAGAAGAATCACTATCTCAGAGGAGGATCGCCAGATAAACATCGAGGGATCAGCTCGACTACAGCTAAAACCCAAGGCAACAAGTGCAGAGCTAAAACTCTGAAACCAAGCTCGTGGAGCCTGTCGTAAACCATAAATCGAACGATGTAACTTACAGACATGTTTAGGACGAGCAGGGTCAACAAAGCCTGGTGGTTGAGCCATAAAGACTTCTTCATTCTACTTACCATGTAGAAAGGCATTTTTGACATCCATCTGCCTTCTCGGCCATCCACGAGTGACAGCAACAGACAAAACAATCCGTATAGTAGTAGCTTTAACAACAGGACTGAAAGTCTAGTCAAAATCAATACCTTCCCGCTGTGTGTAGCCTTTGGCCACTAGTCGCGCAGCGCTCTATCGAACCATCAGCACGCTCCTTAATTTTGTAGACCCAGCGACATCCAACAACGTTCATAGAAGGTTCATATGGCACTAAAGACCAAGTATTATTCTGCAGAAGAGCGGTATACTCATCTTTCATAGCCAAAACCCATCTACTGTCCTTATTAGCTTCCTTAAAGGATGTAGGCTCACGTGGGGATGAGGAGTGGACTGCATTGAAGAGAATGCTCGTGGTCGCCGGGTACCATCACGACTCCGGGTCACCATAGGATGAATGGAACCCGAAGTAGAAGAAGAATGATCACATGCCCGCTGAGGAAGACCTAGAGCATTTCTCTCTTTGAAGGTCACACTCATATCCGGTAAGACGGAAAAAGTCTGCAAGCGAGTATGTCACCTAAATCTAAAACAATAAAAAATAATGGCATATTCAGATCCGAGTTGCCGCATTAATTATCTGAAACGTGAAACGTCAACCAGTAATTAGTGCCTTTCGGAACTCTACTTCCCTTCTTCCTTTCGTTTGTGTATCTTTCTTTCTCCCATGCATCCTGTCTCTTGGTCAACAACCAACTTGTTCCGACCTAGGATAATAAACTCATGAGCTTGGTCTTACTTCACCGTCGAGAAACGAAGGAAGACTTCCATCTCCAAGTTTAACTCAGACGCAGCTCGTTTCTTTTTGGGTGTGAAGCGGTGTCAAACCAAAATACCCAACAAGCATTAGCTCTCCCTGAAAAGGAGGTGATCCAGCCGCACCTTCCAGTATGGCTACCTTGTTACGACTTCACTCCAGTCACTAGCCCTGCCTTTGGCATCCCCCTCCTTGCGGTTAAGGTAAGTAAGTTCACAATCTCCTTTACCATGAAGCGATCTTACGGAGAGGAGATCTCATTTACGCTAGGTCCAGCTATCCCCTTGACTTATCAAGATTGTAAGTTAATTCCAATGAGTGAGGTCTATGCTCATATATCTCGATATATTAAGAAATATGCAGAAATCTACGACGGGGATTATTTAGTTCGACTCATGATCCGAGTCTATATGGAAGGCAAAAAGATGGATAGGCCAGCCCTATCTTCAGAGGAGAGAGATAGCTCACTTTCTTCAATCATTCAAGCCGGATTGAGTGAGATCGATCCAATAACAGCAAGAGAGATCAAAAATCGTAAGCGTAGCCATCCAACCCATATCACTGCACTCAAACCAAGTCGCACTGAGCTGAGACCATTCTTGGTAGCCGATACCGAGACTATACTGATCGATAACGTTCATAAGCCTTATGCTGCTGGTCTCTTGATGGTTCGTCCCGGTGAAGAGATCAATGATATTATGATTGATACCTACTTCAGTGAAGACTACTCTATAGTCTTGGATTCCTTTGAAGAAAGGAGTACTAAGGTGCTTTATGACTTGGTATTAAGGATATCAACGATTGTTAGACAAGAACAATCACCTTTAACTATTTACTTCCACAACTTCTCTAGATTCGATGGAATTCTCTTGCTTAAGCACCTTGCATGTCATCACAAGAGCTACAAGCTAAAACCACTGATGAGGAACCATAGGCTTTACGAGTTAGCTGTCTATTCCGGTAAGAAGATGTTATTCCGCTTCAGGGACTCCTTGAATCTACTCCCTGGCAAACTTAGCGCCCTAGCTAAGAATCTATGCCCGGGTCTTGGCCCGAAAGGCTCTATCCCATATGAAGAGGTGAAACAGTCAAATCTGGCTAGTATGAAAAAAAGCTTGTTAGACTATATGAAGCAGGACGTCCTTCTCCTTGGGGGAGTAATGCAAAAAGCTCAAGATATATATTGGAGGCTGTACAAGGTGGACATAGAAAGCAAGATCACCCTTTCCTCACTGGCTCTAAGCATCTTTCGTATGAAATACTACGATGCTTCTAATTGGCCAATCCACATCCCAAACAAGAATGAAGACAGCTTTATAAGGAGTGCCTACTATGGTGGTCATACAGATACATACAAGCCATATGGCGAGGACCTATACTACTACGATGTGAACTCTCTCTATCCCTTTGTAATGAAGGAATTTCCAATGCCTGGTGGAGTTCCAGTCTGGCATGGAAATCTGGAAGGCAAGGACTTAGATAGCATCTTTGGCTTTATTGAGGCATATGTGGTATGTCCGAAGACTATCAAGAAGCCCTTTCTACCCTATCGAGACAAGAATCAGACTCTCATCTTTCCAACCGGGGATTTTGTTGGAGTGTACTATAGCGAGGAGTTAAAGTATGCAAGAGGCCTAGGCTACACAGTGATCCCAATCTCAGGCTACCTCTTTGAAAGGATGGAAAGCCCATTCAGGGACTTTGTTAGCTCACTCTTTGAGAGCAGGTCAGAGGCTAGGATATCAGGTAATGAGGCCTTGGCCTATGTGTACAAGATCCTTATGAATTCGCTATATGGTAGATTTGGCATTAACCCTAAAAGCACGACAACCGAGGTCTGCGATGAAGATCGATACAAAGATTTGATCAGGCATTGTGAGTTGATATTCGGTGATATGCTTAGCGAGAACATCTACATCGTTGCCTACCATACCAATACCAAGACGGACTCAGATTATTGGAACCCACCGAAGAACTCAGCAGTCCAACTAGCAGCTGCGATCACAGCCTCTGCTAGGATCTATATGTACCCTTATATCTCAAGAGAGGACTGCTACTACACGGACACAGACTCAGTTGTGCTTGGTCAGCCACTACCTAAATCAGTGATTTCTTCTTCTGTCTTAGGTCAGTTTAAGCTAGAGGACAGAGTGATGAAAGGATACTTTTTAGCACCGAAATCCTATTTCTACATCGCAATAGATGGCACCAATGTACTCAAGTACAAGGGACCAGCGAAAAACCAGGTCTATCCTGAATGGTTTGAGTCACAGTACGCGGACCCATCTCGTACAGAACTGGTACCGGTGGAAGCCAACTTCAGGATTGATTGGCACACTCTTAACATCATCAAGAAAGATACATTGGTCAGGCTTGGGATTAAGCTGGGGACCAAGAGGATACCAGTATATCACAGAGATGTCTGGGTGGATACTGATCCAATTGATGTCAAAGACTTGTCTTTCCTAGATCACATTGGAAAACAAATAATCAAATCACTAAGGGTAATACAACTACAGAATGAAAATAACATTCTCAATGATAAATTATCTCAGAAGGAAAGAGAGATTGTCTTTTATATCGCCGGCAATGCTCATTAATGTTTTGCCATAGATTATGGGCATAAAGATACCTTTGACTAGCTTACGAGTGAGGTTATCGCAAACTATCGTTGATAGATTATTCTCCAGTTCTCCTTTCATGAAGACCTTGAGATCATCGCAGATGTATGAATAAACATCTAGGATGAGTCCAGCCGGAGATGGGATGAGATTCGTTCTCATTGCAATGGTTTCATCCAACAAAAAGTAACTCATGATCTGATATGCACTTGCTGAGGCGTCTTGGGTAATAGGGATGAGCGCCGAATGGTTTATGTGGAGTCCTACCAAATTGGCCATGAACTGAAAGGGTCGTCTAGCCCCCTGAGCGATAGATATAAGAGAATGCGCGCGCGGGGAGTCAATAATATTGGCATTAAACCACTTTACTGACTCCTCGACAGAGGTGAATGACTTGTAATGGAAGGCAGCAGCAGCTACAGATATATTTTTGTTAATATTTTCATTGCCAACCGCAAAGACGATCAGGCTTCTTGATAGATCACGATCGTGGAAATGCAAGATGCCACTGCGGTAGATTCGACCTCGGAAGTCGAGAAAGGCAGGCAAATACAAATTATAACCATCGTAGGCTGTTGCCAGCTTGATAATAAATTTCTCATAACGAGAACGCTGTATGTTCTTACATAAAGTATTTAACAATTCGTTAAAGCTACATAATTTTTTAATTACCTCATCCTTCATGTAAAACTCTCTAAGTAAGATGGATACTTCTTTTATATTCATAGAGGATAGAAAGCTTGGCATGAGTAAACCTGATTCAACATATAAATGATACAACTCTTTAATATTTTTCAAAAATGCACTGTTGATTTTAAAGGCCTGACGCTGCAGCTTGTTCATTACTCTACACAGTTTCTCGTAATTATCCTCTCTTCCAATATCAATATAAAAATTATTAATGTTACCTGAACTTAACAGGCGGTAACGACCATATATTTCCCCTGTCGGTCCGCTCAAGTAACCCCCTGATAGATCGGACAGGGTTCTTGGTTTTTGACCCGGCGGGCAGGCACTCGTCCAATCTAGAGGTTGGCATACCATAGGCAGGTTGAGCTTGATCGGTAGTAATGAGATATCAAAGTTGCAGGCTGCGTAGAGATGGCTTGGCAGATAATAAGCTCCTTTCTTCACTCGAGGGGCGCCGCACAGATCACTCATTAAAGTGATCAATCCCCTATCCTCCATGAATTGAACTAAGCCGGAACCGAAGGGATACATCAACTCCAATTTAGATCTTTTCTTCTCCTTACTCTTCACTTTTAAAAGTTCATCCTTGACCATAGAAAAGGGTTTTTTACTCCTGCGGCATTTAAATAATGAAGCTTGTATCCGCACACTAGACTCTAGTTGTTCAACCAAAGAAGCAACACGAATCATTGAGTTATTATTTTCTGGTGAGTTAAAAACCATACTTAGTACATGAACAATTAATGCCTCAATCGTATATTGACCGAACTCTGAAAGCAATTCAATATCATCCTTTTCGAGAGACCTACCCCTGAGATAATCCTTAGCACTTTTGTCATTATTCCTGATTAAGATTCTGATTATGTTGGAAGCAGTCTTAAATATAGAATTCTCATCGAACGATATAGTAATGTCCTCAATCTCCATTTGGATCTTACGTAATTCATCTTCTTTTAATGGAAATCTTGCTTTAGCATCATCCAATAATTTTAAGACACTATCCTTATACTGAACTGATTTACTCTGACCCTCTTCTTCACTCTTCTTATCTTCATAATAAGTCTGGTAAAACACATAAAATTCATTCCAAAACCTAATCCTTCTTTTCAGCATCTTTTCTAGGCAAATCAACCAATGAAAGAGTTACCCATTTAATGTTTGGCATGGCGTTCTTTATCTGCAGTTTTTTTTTTATCATCTCTCGTAATGATAACGATCTACTACTGGCGGGAAACAGTATAGTGAAAGGCTCCCCGTAATTCACGACTCAAATCATGACGTTCGACCAACATAATGACAACTCAGGCAACACGGCACGGCGACACGAAAAAAATGCAGAGGAAGCCTGGTAATGTACCTTATTATTTATCTAAATTGAACAGAAGGAGCGAATTGCTTTAGCGATGTTTGATAGTAGCGTCCTTAGTTAGGATGTAAGCCGACCGAAACGTGCTACCCTTCCTCAGCCGAAAAAGAAGACTCTCGAAGAAAGCTATTCGATTTTGCGACCCTTTGGTTACTGAGCAGTCTGACTTTACTCATTCTCTAATCTCATCTCTAAAATAAGGATGAACCACCGAACCTTATTTATACGAATAAAGAACTTAACTTCAGGTCGAAGAGAAGAAATTAGACACAGAGGGAGGAAAAAGAGGGGGGCATGAAGCGAGTAGCTCTTTCGTGATAGAATTCCTCTTCTTGTTGACCCTAATGGTGTGACCTTGGTTTCATCCCTTTGGCAAATCAAGCCATTTCTTTGGAAGGGTAGCGAAGGGACTTCCCCTCATCTATAAAGGAGAGGCTTTATTGAGAGAATAGGGGCGGTAAGCATTTGCAATAGTAGGTATTCCCCCAGGGGGCTGGGCTGTTAGCGCGACTTGTTAGAGTTGTTTGTTGTTCTTCCCCGTGGGCTGGACTGTTAGCGCGACTTGTTAGACTCCTCTTGCTGCTGAAAAGCCGTTGCTTGCACCTGAAAGCCTACCAGAAACAAGCGAGTCTCCTCGCTTAAGGCATATAGCTGCGCTAGTCCGCCCTATTTTGGTTGTTCGAAGCAAGGATAGCGACTAGTAAGACAGAAAAGAGGAGGAATAAGGTCACTATTCATAGAGTACTATTCATAGAGTCAAGTAAGAAAGGAAAAGAAAGGTCTTTAGTTACAGTAGTCTGCCAGCCAGTAGTACCAGTAGTCAGAAAGCCGAAAGCCACCCTTTTTGTAACTTGGTAAGGGTATTGCCAACTATTAGCCAAGTAAGAGAGGGAATCCCGTGGTGGGATTTCTTACCGGCTGGCTAACCAGACAACTAGTCAATAGAAGAGGTATTCTCCCCTTTGCTAGCTTTACGTCCTCTTTAACATGGAGCAATACTACTATAAGGTAGAGAACTACGAATATTTAAATAAAAAGATTCTTTTCTATTATATACATATTTATTAGTTGTAGCTTACCGTTCGAACGTGACCTCTTTTTTGTGCTATTGCTCAGCTAGCTCTCACTATCGGTTTATTACGTTATCCCCGCTCTACTGGTTGTTCGGCTAGTGTTAGTCTTCTCTATGCCGTCCTCCACCCTATATTAGTATACGGTTAGGTAGGGAACATTCTTTCCTATCTTTATTATTCCACCCGCGTCACCCTCTATTCTATACTCTTAGATCAGTCGTCGCGGATGAAACCGTTACATATGCAATGCAATTCTTTGGTTGTCCGTACACGTGCAAGAGAAAGCTTTCCATCATCGGTCAGTTGTTTTCGCTCCAGACGGTCGTCGCACGAGCCTGAACCCGACGGATTACGTCAAGCAGTTCTCTGGATTAGCAAGAATTCGTGTCACTGAGAATCGGGAAGAAAGGAAGAGAGCTCTACCATTGAAATGTCCGTCACACGACGCGGCCTGGGCTTTCATAGCTTCGATGAGACTAAGTGGTCCCTGACATTCCACCCGTCTTTAAGGGTCGATAGCTCCCCAAAGTTCCGACTCTCTCTTTCTATACGAAAAAATTGGAATCACCTACTTGATACGCCCCTTCTGGCACAACACACATTCCCACTCACAAGAGCACACCTGAAATTCGGATAGAGCACACCACCCTAATCCCTAAACCAATGAAAGGACCGCGGTCATACTTTTAAACGAGATGGCCTGACACCTGGGGCGATTGATCGATTCTCCCGTTGACTCGAATTCTGCGTTCCCGAAGGATACCAGTACCAGACTAATAGAATCGTCGAGCACTATAATCCGACGGACCGACCTAGTGATAGGAAGATAAAGAGCAGCTCGCAACTCGCAACTGGCGAGCGATCGATTGGCTCTCTGTTAGAGGAACCCGAAAAGCGGAAAAAAGCAAGTAAAAACCATCTTATCCGGGATTCCTTGGGATCAGAAGGAAGACTATCCCTGTGCGTGCTACTGCTATTGAATCATCTCTTTGAAGGCCAAATGCCACATCAGTAAGAGAAGTGGGCAAAAAAGCTGCTCTCCTAACCGGTACCGGTGGTGGTGTCATAGAAGTAAGCGCTGTTGTCGGAAGGTAAATGCCCAGAGTCAACTGCTGGTGGTTCAGTCAGTTAATCAGATCTTATAGAAGAAGCTGCTGTTGAGGAAGCATCCAATTGCAATTCCAGAGGCATATCCCTTTTTATTATAAGGAACTTTTTGCCCGAATAAGGCGAAGGGTCGGTGCGTACACAAAATGGCGGCTTACCGCAAGTCCCTACACAAGAGCCTGTTGACCATAGCAGGGATGGCCGTACTGTACTGGTTGGGCGATGGCACAGTACGCGGGACCCTCGTATGAAACCCCACCGAGCTTCCTTGCACTATGTGGAACGGACTATTATCGGATTGGACACGCCTATAGCTAAAGGAACGTACAGCGACCTTCACCTCCCGCAGGTCGTACGGGGCGTTTCGCCGGAGTTCACGGCGGTCTATTCCCTTTCCAGATTGAGTTGATAGGGGCCTTTGGCCAACGTACGTTCAGGGGTCTGCCAGTCAACTACCTTCTCATCTAATGAGGTTTTCAGTACCACGAGTCCCTCGGTCGTTGTGTGGGTGGACTCGATTTCTTCCGGTTTAAAGCAATCCGTGTTTCTCATGTTTCACCATATGGATTACCTATCTTTCGGTTTCCTCCCGCAACTCCCTTCGGTCTCCTTTAGGCGTGGTTCTGTAGTTCTTCTGGCCTTCCTTCATGTCGTAGCCTTAGCTTATCGACGGGTCTTGCATTAGATACATACAGCATTTTCTTTGACTCATGCCTTGGAGAAGAACGCTCTTTGTTTGAGTTTGAAGTCGTTACCTTGCGGGCCCTTCTCTTCTTTATTATTTCCATATGGTATGTTGAATCACTTGTGAAGTCGACTTCACTTGACCGTGTCTGCTTTAACTTCACCCTAGACTCGTGTCGTGTAGTGTAGCAAGACTAACAAGTGGTCGAGTGAATTTATGAACGAGCAACTATTATAAGCAATACCTTTCTATTTTTTGATTCTTCCTCCACGGGCGAATGGAGTCTACTACACTCTTTCTTGGCTAGTGTAGTAGACTATATTATAGGTCATTCGGAAAGGCTCCGTATAGTTCTATTTTGGGGCGTAACGTTGTGGTTGTTCCCTCGACTGACCGAGAAAAACAAGTTCCAGAGGCATCTTCCATTCATATCGATTTGGGTTTTTCCGCACCATATTTTGATCTGCCTCTTCTTCGATCCGGAATTCCCAGCAAATCCTTGACTCCTCGAATACAATGGGATTTCACACCTGGCGAATCTTTCACTCTACCTCCTCTTATTAACACCATAGAATGTTCCTGCGAATTATGACCTTCGCCCGGAATGTGAGCAAATATATCATGTCGATTGCTCAACCGTACTTTGGCTATCTTACGTGGAGCTGAATTAGGTTTTTTCGGTGTTCTCGTTGGAACACGCGGGCGTACTCCTTGCTTCTGGGGACATTGATCCGAAGCTCGAGTACGGTCCGTGCGCCGTTTTTCTTCTCTACCATGACGAATCAATTGATTTAATGTAGGCATCGCTCTTTCCTTTGTCCTTCCCCCCGATTTTTGCCCTATCACTAGTGGTTACTCCCGATCCGAAGCACCCCTTTTCCATTCATAGAGAGATCCAATCGTCAAAATCAATAAAAAGGCCATCATGGACCAAGATCCAAACAGATCAATCTTGTTGGGAGGTACTGCCCAAGGAAAGGAAAAGGTTACTTCCGGATCAGGGATAATAAATAAAATGGAAACAAGATAAAATCGTATATCGAAACGACTTCTGGCATCACCGGAAGGATCGGAACCACATTCGTGGGCCGACAATTTTTCTGGATAGGTCGAACTATTGGAAGCAAATGGAAAAGGAACACCGAGTGGGATCAAAGAAACTAGCGGACTGATCACTAAATAGATACAAATAGGTGCAAATTCTGACATCACCACAGCCCACTTGGTTCTCTCGCTCCTTGCTCGCGGAGCAGCATACCGAAAAAATATTATACACCCCAACCCAACTTACTCTGGCCCCGGGTCCTCCCTTTTTTCCCCGAACCTCAACCCCTTGAGAAATGCCTCTTGGGCTTGGATTTGTTGATTGAGGCGCTTTCGAACTTCCTCAAGGGCATGCCTCTTAGCTGCCAGCTCCGCTTCTTGTTGAAGAAAGGGGGCCATAAGGGCGTCCAGCTCTGCCCGTTGTCGGGCTCGTTCTTCCTCACGGGCTCGATCCATTTCTGCGCATTGCCGAATTGTTTGCTCGGCTTGGGAAAGAACGGTTTTAAACCGTTCAAGCTCGCGCTGCCATGCATTTAGATCTTCCCTAGATTCCACCCTTGATTCAAGCAAGCGCTCAATTTGCTCGTCTGCTTGAATAAATTCGTCCATAAGCGCGGACAGCTCGGGCGACGGGCTAGGGGGAAGGTTTAGGTCGATGTGTGCGAGTCGCTTGGAAGGACCTGGATCGCTTCCAAGGACTGTATTAGAAGCCCCCGAAGAAGCCATCATCTGACCCAAGTTTTCCGGGTCCAAAAGAGAACAAATAACTATTATGAAAACACCTCCGGCACACCACCCGAGCCTACTAAAGAGGAAGTGGAAAAATCTGCCCAGTAGAATGGATTTGAGTTTAAAAAGGACCAGATTGAAAAAATCCAAGCCAATCAATAGAAATGCCAAGTAGAAGAAAAGAAGGACGAACAAAACGATCGAAATTCTGACCAACAAGCGTAGTAGAGCTGAGAATAGGGCAGAACGATTAGTCATAGTCAAAAGCAGGACTGCCAGTGTAGGCAAAAACTCAATCAATCCAATCATTTCCAGAGAATTTTGTACATCGGTTAAGACTCTCAGAGAGAATCTTCCGAACCAGCTAACAGACCTACTACATTCTATTTCTCATTCTGATCTTTTGAGTGATCAAAAATCCCGTATGGACCCTTATCCATTAAGGACATTTCATCTCTCGTGCCATCTCCGCGTCCTATGTTAAGTTCTGAGAGAAGGCGTCGATGTCAACTTTTTATTTAGATTTTTTCTATGGTTCTTGGATTCAATACTTGATCCTGGGGACATAGGAATGGTTGTTTCTAGTGCCCCTTGGCTTGCTTATTTAGATCAGTCCATAGAAAGGCTTGTTTTCAACCAGAGTTTGAGAGACTAGAAAGGGCCATCTCGATTTAATGCTGATGCTGGGCCCAATTTCTTTCGATGATTGATAACCTGAGGCGGAACCAACAAAACCATATCCCGGGATCTCCTCCTCTTGGACCAATGTTGATCTGCTTATCTACCGATTACCACCCATAGAGGAGTCTTTAAGTCCCTACGGTAGGTCTGGTGAATGCTATCATTCGGAAACAGATGCGCCTAAGGCAGTACCACCTTTCCTTCTCGCTAGCTTGTCAAAGTTGGAGCTGCGGGCATTCTTTCTGTCCCCGAAGGCGAAGCAGGAGGAAGCAACCCGATAACCCAACCAGGTATGCGGGCACTTCCACAAGTTCGAGCACGCGTGGCCACTGCCTCCTACAAATCGGGAATACTACCACTACCTACTATTTTATTGTATTGAAAAGATCCAGCCCAGCTTTTGCCTACTTGGTCGAACTGGTCGGGATGTGTAGAACTACTACTATAACTTGGCGAAGAGAGATCCGCTACTTGTGGGTGTAAGGACCTAGTGACCTCCGAAACGAAAGGCAGATTTTCCATAAGCCCATTGGATGGCCAAGCTAGACAAGATGGCAAAAATAGCGGAGACTATTCATGCCTCTTCCCTAGTTGCTTCCTCATTTCTTAGAAAGAGCCATAGGACTACAAACTTTGAAAGATCGATATCACATACGTGCATGTGATATCGAGGTGAGTAAAACACGAACTGAAAAGGTAAAATTCTTCGTTGAAAGGTCGTATCGTGTGGAGCTGAGTGTCTAATGTTTCTTTCAACATCTGGATTCTTAACTAGCAGGCTGGCGGGACTAACTTAGATTCCAAAAACCAAAGTAACCCTGACAAAAAAACCAGAAAAAAAAAGTATCAAATAATAGGCTTGTCTCGCCTTGGCTGGCAGCCCCTTCACTCTGGAACTCTGATTCACTTCCACAAACTCCTGACTGAGAGGTGTAACTTAGTGGCCAGGAACCGGCTCCTTAGCCACCAATTCGCGGTAGCGATAGCGAAAAGCGATGTTGCAATTAGCATATCACACGTAAAGCGTCCCAGTGCGATCCTGCAAGAGATCGCATAACCATCGGCTCTTCCAGGGGGGAGCTAAGCAATCAGCCCCCGTTTGAATTCGAAAGTACGAAGTACGCCCGCCCCCTAATCTTCGAGTGCGAAATACGAGGAACTGAGGACCAATGGCCGATGACTGAAACTAACCACTTTCGGGTCATCAATCGTAACTAGGAAAGGAGCCCAGCCCAATACAATAACTAGGTAAAAATTCGATATGCGCTTCTATACGTGATAACGTAAGAATGGAATTCGTTGGCTCCTCAGGATATGGGGTTTATTAGTTGGATCCATTGGTATGAAGATGAAGTACGGGGACGAAAGATAAGATATTTCATTTTCGATTGAGAAAGTGGCAGGCCCAAAGAGCTCTACAGTAGTGCCTTGCGAGGTCGTAGAGCCGGTAACCCTCGTTCGCCTAAGATCGAATTGAACTGTCTTTGATTGAGCGACTCCTGCCCGATTTTGATTTCCGTCCCCCCCATATCATTGGGGAGATGGGGGATCCATTGACTTTTATGAGTATCCTCAAAAGCGCGTCTCTTTACATGAGAATGGTATGCCCAGCTAACTAAGGGGCATAACAAAGATTGGGACCTGAAGTGGTAGAACGAAGAAGGTCAACCAAGTGTACTAATGTGGGCAAGAGGACTCAGAGGCATGATAGTTTATTTATTCAACAATCATTCCCATGGTCATAGTTCCATTCGTTAGCTTTATAAAGATAAAGGAGATTCCCCCGGGATCTACTAGTCATCGCCTTGAGTCTGCCGTTCCTAGCCATTTCCTAATACTGATCCTATTGCCTTGACTCCTACTGCCCTACCACCAAGACCGGTGCTACTGCTTGAGTATGAGTTGCCGCTGCAGAAGACAAGAAGGACGTAACCCCAGCTATTGAAGAAGACAGTATGAATCTCACTCGAGAAATTTATTTTTCATGTCCATCTGAGATGAATTTTAGAACTAATGGCACTAATCTAATAGTAAAGAAATCCACGCAAGGAAAGGACAGTGTGGCATACTCTGAGATACGTATAAGATGAATGTGCAGCTAGGAAAGCCAAGATTCTGGACTTTCAGACTGAAGAAACCTTTGACAGCTACCCTTGGAAAGACTGAGTGATAGCAAGGGACTGAGACCAAGCAGTACCTCTTAACTAGCCAAAGAGCTTTCTAAGACCGGGAAGTTTCCATAGCTTGGGCATTAGGTCAGGTTAGCAGACGAAAGGTGCGAATAAACTAGTGACCAGACTAAGGTATGGGCGTTGAGAAAGAGTCGTAGCTGAACAAGAAGCAAGAACCTCTGGTTCGAGCTAGTGGCCCTACAAAAGGAAACGAAGCTAGTGAAGAGGCCCTTGCTGAGCCCACTTAAGGTTTCGCATCGAGATAGAAGAGGTTCGGATTGAATGAATCTACCTTTCGCTGGCTTCGTTCACTCAAAAAGAATGAACTCCGGATCCGCGTTCCGTTCCTTCGCTCCCAACTCTTAGAAAGAAAGTCAACCCATGCGCGCCTTGAGCCATGCACACCTCAGAAAGGTTTAGTTTTCCTCACGAAGAAAGCACCTCCGCTTGGGCCCGAGAATCCTAATCCGCCTTTCCCTCGTCCCTCGTAGAAGACAAATGTGGGGTTGGCCTAAAAGACCGACTTTCCTCCTTCCAATCCGGGAGTGAATCTGTCTAGTTCTATTTGAACTAATAAGAATCTGTGTACTGACAGTAGTCAAAGCGGAATATCCAGAGCAATTCTTGGCAGAGGGAAGCCCCATGACCGACCGAGGCTGGGGTAGAGAAAGGAAGATGTATGGTCGGTCATTGATTGAGGAAGTAAAATAGTATGCTTAAGTCGGAGATTTCTTGGTATTCAAGTATTCAATCTGTGAGGAAGTTGCCCAACCTTTCTTCATCTACGCAAAGAGGAATTACTTCTTATTCGACCGGTAATGCAGCATCTAGATCGATTCCTAAGGCTGGTAATGCCGAATCAATCTACTAAAATAAGGATAAGGCAATACAGTAAGAAAGGAAAGCAGCACTGACCTCTTCCCATAGCCATAGAAAAGTCGGATCAGTTGGCAAGTCTACTGACTTGGCTACGAAATAAGGCTATTCCTCGACTAGGCTATTCTTTCCATCGTGAAATAGTAAAAAATCTCCCCTTCGCCACGCTCCTTTGACCGTATTCCATTGCGATCTGAAGCAAGGTCTTCCGTAGGAGCAAAAGCCTCTTCTACCGCTCCTGCCCCCGAAAAAGAGAGAAAAGAAAACTCCTAAACTAAACCTAAGGCAGCCTCTCTCTTAAAAGCGATACCACCTAATGAAAGAAAGGAAAGCATTCCAATAGCAGCTGATGAAACTATAGCACGAACAGCTACCTCCTCTTCCCCTCGGGACACTCCCTTTAAAGACGTTAGCAATCAAATCACAGCTGAGTCAACCAAAGCAAGAACAGCGCCTTCGCCTGCTTGCTTTGATTAGGACTTTCTCCGGCTACGGCTACAGAGCCATCTAAATGCTACTTAGCGTAAGACTTTTCATTCGATTTTCACTACTTCGAATTTCGCTACTCCGGACTCTTTAAAGGCCTTGAGCCCGCCCCAAAAGAATGGAATCCGGAAGTCAGTCCCGAACTCCCTTTACAGAAGACTTCGAGTCAGTAGCTACCTTTGGAAAAAGAGTAAGAACTGATAGTCATCGCCTTTCCCTTTCGACTGGCATTATCACACCGCCATCAAAAAATTAAATAGCAGCTCCTAGCCCGATTCCAAGACCTGGACCGGGTTCAGGTTTGAAAGCTGCCCTTATTCCATTCATTCCATCAACAGCTCAATCGATGGGACTTGCTTTCCTTCCTAAAGGAAGCGGAGCCGGTAGAAATGACTGACTTAAGATAGAGCCCCTAACAGAGTCCATTCTCCGAATAGTAACACGGTCAAGCCAAAGATCTGATTCACTAGCAAAGGCAAGCTGCCTTGATCAACTATAGGAAAGTACCTGTTTTACACAGTGACAAGGACTTCGCCCGAAAGCATTGATTGATGGTCTCCTCTTTCTTTTTCACAGCTGCCCATGAGTTCAACAAAAGCAGAAGCGATCCTTCTAGAAGATAGGACTGTTGACCACGTCGAACTAAGCCTGCCTTCTTTTTATACCGTTCGTGCCCCATACCCTTTATCAAATCGGAGAAAGGCGGGAGAGACTACTTTATTTATTCCATTCCGACTCCCCTTATGCCTTTTGCTGCTCCACAATGCTCTCTCCAAAACTAAAGTGAGTGAGTGAAAGAAGCCCTCTTGCCCACTCTTCTTTCCCCCTATCGCTAGGTTCCTCCCTAACTTAATTAAGTAAGTAAGTAGCTTATCAACTTTACCTTACCCATAGAATTAAGCCCTTGCCCCAAGATTTTAGTTTGAATCAGAGAAAAAAGTCTCTTAACGAAAAACAAACGGCTTTTGATCGGTCCCTGAAAAGCGTGATGTGGCTTAAAAGCCCCGCTATTGGCTTTCTCAGCCTTTGTTTCAGCGGATTCTGATGCTTCAGCCTCTTCTTTAGATTTGGAAATTATCTTTCTAGCCAACCTCCCTGGATCTTAGGATTCGGGGTGAGAAGGTGATTCTCACTGGGTTTCCGAACCATTCTAAGAAAGGCATTCGCTTGCTGATGCAGCTGATTCAGCCTCTGCTAATGCTTTTGTCTCAGCGGATTCTTCCGATTAAGCAGATGGCACTTCTTCCTCACCCTTGGAACCGACCGAGGTCCTATCCTTCCCTGTAATGAGACGAAGGAAGCGAAGCAGGCTGCTTGTCTTGCCTCGAGCCCATAGAGAGAGGTACTGCTCTGGACTAGGATGGTGCTGCTCTGCTTAAAACTAGGCTAGGAAATGGTCCTCCCCCTCTACTCAAGGGTGCTTACACATTCTCTGAAAAAGGAGAAGACTTTTTTATTATGCTTTACGGGTACGGGATGGGATCTTTGTTTCTGGGCTCTCAGAGTGGTGTACTCGCAACTGACTTGGGACTGCTTCCCTCAGATCAGACTGGACTTAGGTTACCTACTTACTCAAGCTGTGAATCCTCATAAGAGGAAAGCAGCAACTTTCTATTTATAGAAGGTAGATTAGTTCTTTCATATCCGATCATCAACTGCATAACTAGAAAAAGGGGATTGCAAATCAAATGGACCGACAACTTTAAAATGAAAAGAAACCTACGCCTTCAAAGAAAGCCTATTTGAAGAGAGTTGTTACAGGTATAGTATCTACTCATTCCTGAAATCAAGGAAGATCACGAGCGCCTATTGGCTTTCTTGCATATTCGACTCTCTAATGCATATTTGACTTCGCTACCTTACTCTAGTTTGATAAAGTGGAATGATAGTCGATATTGTACTTTACTTGAAAGAGATCCAACATCGATAGTTATTCCTTCCTATAGAAGAGAGCTTGGAATGCTTTCTGCTTTAAAGAGGCCGAAGTCCTTCACCCCAGAACTAATAATGGAATGGTAATCCAACTGATTGACGACTATACCTGGAATAATTGGCTGCTTAAGACCGGAATTTATCTAACGCTTAACAGGATTAGCGCCATAAAAAAATACTAAAATGGCCGTACAGAGCCTGAGCCTATTCTCATCAGACAGAAGACCGACCTCTGGAATCGATCTAATATTTTAAATTCGTTTATCGCCCGTGCTTGCTATATGAATTTGATACTTTTTTTATATTCTTTATGTTGGGTTCTTACGTTTATGCTATATTTGTTTCATTAGGGAAGTAGCCTAGCTCAGCAGGGGGAAACTCCTAATGGAAAGAGTACTCTCATTAAAGCTAAAGCGGGGTGACATATTACCGTTGACCTCAGACCTCACACCAGATTTCCTCTTCCCGATCCCCCGAAAAAGGCGGATGCTCCTGTGGGTAGGAGCTACTTCACTTTCGGTGTTCGGCGCTCCCTTCGAACTGATATCCAAAGATTCCCTGTAACAGGATGGTTTGAAATGATGGTTTATTACAGGTTCTGGTGACATGAGCATACGAATGAGCCGGAACATGGATAACGTAGTGGCCTTTTCGGTAATCCCGGTCGAGAGTACGAGATTACTGACCGAAGACTCTTCAATTGAGATGGGCCGAAGCCCTGCTAGCGAAGGAATGCATCCAACAGTGTTCTGTCTCATTGGTCCTCTCATGCCAGAATTGGCTCATAAATCCACTTTGTGCCCCCCCTTTATAATACATGACTTATGTCACTTCGATCTGATACCTCTCGATTCAGAGAGGCAATGATAATTGTATTATTTTTAGTCTCCCCATCTCGATCTCTACTAATTGGATATGGGACTGGGTGAAGAGAAGCTTTATGGGAGAAAGGAGGAAAAGGTCAGCCTATAGAGGTAGACATCATTTTGAGGGAAATTCCCACTGAGATGATTAAAAATCTAGCCGCCCCTTTTTAGTATAGTAATAGGGCTTTGATTATTTAGTTAAATGGTTAAAATAGAATCCATGGATGAACTAGAGCCCTAACTAGAGGGGGAATGATAATCATTCAAAGACTTTCTTATTGCTTTGAAAATGACTTCGAAGATGCCCTTGTGGAGCACCATTTCATTCATATCCCGACAAGCCCTAGTTGGCTATTCTTATACTTAAATACACTGAGATATTCTAAATTCTTAGCCCTTTTGGGATTCCTACTGCCTTGTCCAATCATAGGCATTCTGTCTTGGATAGATAAGGCATCGTGATACCCACTTAGTTACATCATCAATCTCAGATATTGACTGCTAAAGCGTCGATACGCTTAAGGAATGAAACTGTCCTCATAGCACCCTAGGAAAGAGACCTAGCTCCATAGCTCTTTTCTTTCTCCCTTTGCCTTAGATGCCCTTATCCTTGGTGAAACTCCCCTTAGAAGCTATAGTGACGAGCTATAGTCATTTATCTTTTTTATATTGCAATCCTTCTTAGTGAGAAATTACTCTACAGACTATGTAGGGGAATGCACTATGGGGACTAAATAAAATAAATTTTTTGAGACTTAGGAAATTAAACTTCCATTCAACTATAGTCGAGAGGAAATAAGTCTCAGCAGGCACTAAGGGGGAAGCTTAGAGACGGAATTCAAATATAAGAATAGAGGGGGGTGAAGTAGGCATAACTCTAGCAATATAGACCGGGCCTGCTTCCCATTCATTATTTTATAAGGATGTTCTTCGGCTGGTCAATAGGGCACATCGCTTTCCCTTCTGTAATAGGCGCGCTTGGCTAACGAATAAAAACCTTGGTCCGCTTTCATTGGTCTAGTCCGGTCATTGCTTATCTCTTTCTTCTCTATCGGTGAATTGGGGGAAAGAGTGCACCAAGGTGAAAAAGCAAGAAATAGGGAAGTAGAGTAGTTGGCACACGCTGGTCAATCCAGTACGTACGTCGCTTTCGTTCTTTCCATTCAATATGTCCTCTCCTCCGGTAATACGTCCTCCAGCCCTTCCTGCTCATCTGGAAACTCTCGCAAAGTCTCATCCCGCTTGGATAGCGAAGTAAGCAATCAAAGGGCTGACATTAGCGAGCACTCATAGCGTCCTTGCTTTCTCGATATCAGTAATTAAGGCCTTCTGGTAGGTGTAAGCAAAAAAAGTAATGCCTACGACAGTAGAAGGATTAAAAGATTATTTCTTTTATCGACCCAATAGAATAGAGGAAATTTAATGCTTGTTTGAGACGCCCTATCCATTGGTCCTGCTGATCTTATGTGATTCCCTATTCAATTTGTCGATTTTATTCTTCATAAAGATTGAAGGTTTCTAAAAGAACTACATTGGGCTTGATTCTGGCTCAGTTAAGCTGTTATATGTAGGCAAGTCCTCTTTAGAAAGAAGTTGAGGGCCCCAGCCCAGCAAGTAAGCATGAAGTGAAGATGAAGTCGATCAGGAGAATATTTTTTTGGGTTTTAGTGCGTTCGGATTAAGGAGTGTGAGATTTTTGGTATTTTTTGTTTTTGTTTTGGCGGACAAATCACTCCCCGAAAGGATCCTTCGTATTATTATTATTATTTAGTTATATATAATATATAGATTGATATATTATATATAACTAAAATGGAATGTATAAAATGACGATTAGAATGAATGATTCATGAATGACGAATCATAAAATTCTATGGAATCATGAAAGATTCTTCGGACCTAGTCATACTATTACATTATATTGACAATTTCAAAAAACTGTTCATACTCTGAGTATAGTATGATGGCGGTCGGGCAAGTATGCCCCCATCGTCTAGTGGTTCAGGACATCTCTCTTTCAAGGAGGCAGCTCATACTATTACATTATATTGACAATTTCAAAAAACTGTTCATACTCTGAGTATAGTATGATGGCGGTCGGGCAAGTATGCCCCCATCGTCTAGTGGTTCAGGACATCTCTCTTTCAAGGAGGCAGCGGGGATTCGACTTCCCCTGGGGGTAGGGTACTACGAAAGGAAGTTGATCATGGATTATCAATAAGCCTAAATTTTATTTTTTCCCGGGTCGATGCTCGAGTGGTTAATGGGGACGGACTGTAAATTCGTTGGCAATATGTCTACGCTGGTTCAAATCCAGCTCGGCCCAATAATTCGCCGATTATCAATAAGCCTAAATTTTATTTTTTCCCGGGTCGATGCTCGAGTGGTTAATGGGGACGGACTGTAAATTCGTTGGCAATATGTCTACGCTGGTTCAAATCCAGCTCGGCCCAATAATTCGCCAATCCATCATGAGATAATATAATCCATTTGTCCTCAGAAATGCTTGATACAGAGAAATCAAAAAGGAGTCCAATTTTCTGCTATATCCCTACCTCTATTTATTTATATTTTATATAATATTATATTTTGTTCCCACTCCGATCTTGCTAATGAATGATCTAGATTCATATCGGGATCTGTAAGTATAAAGTCTAAGGGTAAAGAAATAAAATTATTTTTTTTTCATTGAAAGATTGATTATTAATCGATTTGGCAATAACGAAAGGATTACTTTACTAGTAATCCCTGTCCCTCTCACTAAAGTGCATATTCATGTGGATATCAATATATCACTCGCGTCTCTCTTATATATAACATGACGATTCTAAATCGAAATGGTTTGAATGAAATCATAAGAATATGTATGCTGTACGCCTTATTTCTTTGGGATTGTAGTTCAATTGGTCAGAGCACCGCCCTGTCAAGGCGGAAGCTGCGGGTTCGAGCCCCGTCAGTCCCGACGACTCCAATAAAGACATCAACTCATCTTTCCCTTTTCTGTGAAAGGGGGGACAAGAGAAGGAGCAGAATCTCGGGGTATTATTATTTATTTTTTCTTTCGTTTCTCATCAAACAAATATGGGAATTTTCATTACTTCAACTAATACCGATTGATGGGAGAGAAACATATGTGGGTTCGTACAATTATTGGTAGCATCATATTCAGGATTTCAAGAGATACCGTACGGGGTCTGGCCTTTTCGATTGCTCCCGATCCATGTAATGGAATAAGTGCCATATGTTTTTTGGGAACACATACGCAAATGGAATTCGTTTCTTATACGATTCAAAACGAATTGAACATAGTTACCCTGATAGAATACTTTTCAGATTCAACTTATTTCTTTATTTTTCGGTATGCCGCTCCGCGAGCAAGGAGTGCCACGCACGAGCAGAGCGAAAACAAAGCAAGGGGAATTCTTAGATTTTTTGGGCTTTGATTGCGTATTGAATATAGATCCATGTCTTTCTTGTTCCACTAGCTAGGACCAAATTCTCACATGATGTCCATTTCGTTATTACAACCTTATTTTTGGATGTCAAAGACCAGAAGCTACGCGCAAATTCTCATTGGATCTCGGTTGTTCTTAACTGCGATGGCTATTCATTTTAGTCTTCGGGTAGCACCACTAGATCTTCAACAAGGTGGAAATTCTCGTATTCCGTATGTACATGTTCCTGCGGCTCGGATGAGTATTCTTGTTTATATCGCTACGGCTATAAACACTTATTTTTTCCTATTAACAAAACATCCCCTTTTTCTTCGCTCTTCCGGAACCGGTACAGAAATGGGTGCTTTTTCTACGTTGTTTACCTTAGTTACTGGGGGGTTTCGGGGAAGGCCTATGTGGGGCACCTTTTGGGTGTGGGATGCTCGTTTAACCTCTGTATTCATCTCGTTCCTTATTTACCTGGGTGCACTGCGTTTTCAAAAGCTTCCTGTCGAACCGGCTCCTATTTCAATCCGTGCTGGACCGATCGATATACCAATAATCAAGTCTTCAGTCAACTGGTGGAATACATCGCATCAACCTGGGAGCATTAGCCGATCTGGTACATCAATACATGTTCCTATGCCCATTCCAATCTTGTCCAACTTTGCTAACTCCCCCTTCTCAACCCGTATCTTGTTCGTTCTGGAAACACGTCTTCCTATTCCATCTTTTCTCGAATCTCCTTTAACGGAAGAAATAGAAGCTCGAGAAGGAATACCAAAACCTAGTTCACTCGCGGAGTCTCTTTGCATCCATGGCTGAATGGTTAAAGCACCCAACCTATACCAACAAGGATAAAAGGGCAAATTCGTAGGTTCGATTCCTGCTGGATGCACTTGGAACGTTCAGTTCAATCGCTGCTCACGGAATTTATACATATAGCTCGCCCTTATAGCTTATGGGTCACTTCACTCGCTTGCTTGAGTACTTGCTACTACTTGAGTTAGAGACAGGAAAGGAATTACTGCAGGAGTGACTACTGCTTGCATAAAACCCTATTTATTCCCGTTCGTGCCTTTGGGAATCTCTGGTTGCCGGTCTGCTTCACATGGATCCCCCGAAGAGTAGGGTTGGAGAAGTATGTAATGGAATGATCGGGCAAGGCGGTCTCTCTCGTCGCCTTGACGGCTGTTTGCGCCTTTCTGACCGAAATGGAAGAGCAGGTCTCGTGCCTGGGAGATTTGTCCAAATCTGCATTCGAAAAGGCGAGAATCCCTAACGAATAGAGCCGGTAGAGACCTAGCTGCGACAACAAGCAGCAAAACAAAGACCTTCCTCGAAGGCCTGCGTAACTGCAATGGCCCTTTCGCCGCTCGATGAAGTGTTCAGCTCGAAGGCTAAGATATAGGCACAACTGAGCTCCCATGCTTAGGCGAGAATTGGAGCTTCTTCTCCGTGTGGTAGACTTTCCCCCGACTCCCCACACCCTTATAAAAATAGCCTCTATAAATAAGTTATAAATAACTTACTCGGGACAGATCGTTCGCGACCACAAAGATCAATAAATTGGCTCAGTCGTGACTCAAGTAGAGAAATCGAGGACTGGCCGATGGTGAAGATCGCGCGGACTCGCCAATAACCCGAAGTAGGAAACAATTGCAACCTGTCTAGCGTGAGTCCTGTACCAACCAACTAGTCTAGCTTGATTACAGTACATACGAGATTCTTGGTGGACCGGAAGATAGCAATCCGTCTCTCTTGCGTGCCCTATCTCTTTTCCAAAATCAGTAGGGGGGATAAGACGTCGGTTAAGCCGGCAACTCCTCATAGTCGAAGTTCCCATCCCCTTTCGGTTTACGAGAGATTCGGATACGGAGAAAGAGAGGGAGTACACAAGAGAGGAGCCCATTGAGGGGAGGTGCACAAATTTGCTTTTTTTACAATTTAGAAGTAGCATACGGAGGAGGAGACGCGGGAGCTGTTTCTGGAAATCCTGTAATTTGAGTTTCAGTCTTCCTAATGTTAGGGTCTTGGTTGAATATGAGGAAGCTGGGGCAACCAAGAGTTTCAGTTCCAATTCCAATAGAAGAAGTAAATCCCATTGTTGGAAGTAAATGAGTTACCACCCTGAAGTCAAATTATTAATTACATGAATTATAGGGTGTAGGAGGGAATGACTGGAATGAATTCCACTATATCAATAGCAATAATAAAGGAATGGCTGACACAATCAGTAGCCGTTGGCGTTGGAGGAGCAGGAGCAGCTGCGGGCGGTGGTTTAGTTCTTTCATTAATAAATATACCCGCCGGTCAATACGGTACGTCGGTTTCATTCCTTCTATTCAACATATCTCGTATGCTGGTTAGCTCATCTGGTAGCTCGCCTTCTTCTTCTTCTAGTTCTAGCTAGCTGGTTGCTGCGACATAAGGAAAACGTTCAGAATGGGCAGTTTTTGAGGATTTCTACTTTGTTTGATGGAGATTTAGGGATAACACATGCACATGAATAAGCAGAATACTCAATAGCATTGGAAAAAGTACCAACATAATACGAATTCAGGAATACCCATTCAGGAATACGAATACGGAATTGTAAGAACAACATACTAATTAGAGGTTGAAGTAGTAGCTAATCACTAATCAAATAATAGGGAGGAGGAAATAACGGGAAATAATCATAATGGTAAACCAGAGTCACCGGTTGGCGGGAGTTCCAACTTCCAAAATAGGAAGGTACGATCCATCAAATTTATTCATGAGAGGGAGGTGGAATCTTTCCTGTAGTAGTTGGAGTTGGAGGTGTGGCACACCAGCTTGGTCTTTCTGTATAAATGTATTTGCCGGTTGGCTGGTCAACGGTTGAGCTGTCTGGTAAATTTTCCACTAATAATCCGAGGAAAAGGTATCCCTTCCAGTCTTCTATCCCCTCTAGGGAGGAGGAGTCAAAGGTATTTCACTCTTTTTCCGGCGAAAAAATCCGCAATTACTTACTGTACTGCTTTTAAAGGCTTTCTTTTTGCAAGGAATGGTTAGGACAGAGCATAGCCCCTTGGAAGGAGGACTCTCTAGAGGAGTTCAAGGCATCAATAGTCGTCCTCTCCCTCACCCAACTCATCGTATACTAAAACAGCTATTAGGGCCGGGACGAGAAGAATCAATCCGCCTCGCCTATCGATTATCGGAGAAGGTCTTGACCTCCGCTCCGAGCCTTCCCAAAGGCTATGTTAAACTCTATAGAGGGCATATCTCTCCCTAACTGATCCGGATAGGCGATAATTAATGGTCGAGTCATATTTGGTGGGGATCTAGACCATAACATGAGTTGGAAGGCTCTTCCGTAAGAGAGAGCCGAGGGATAGAGCGGAAATCCCGGAGAATCACTAGGGATAAAGGAATAGAACCCCTAGTGCTGAAGGCTTCAACCCTATCTATATCGTTCGGGCATCTCTCTGACCGAAGAAGTACTGAAAAAGCTTTCATTTGCTCTTAACGTTAGTGCGAAGAGAGTCAAGGTATTCCCCTATCCTTCTCTGGGGGATTCATTAGAGGACCTATATTTATTCCTGATTGGCCTGATCAGACTATAACCTCTTATAATTTGTATTATCTTATACAGCGAACTTGTTTAGGTCAAAGAAGAGAGGAACTGTGGGAGGGGGATACGATTGCTTTGATCCAGAGAGTACAGTTCAAAGAGAGAGCCTGATTCGGCAGCAAGTCATTCATCAGAAAAGGACCCTACTAGGTATGCTTTCCATTAGAGAAGGTGAGCGCAAATCTGCCTCCAAAAGAAGAGGGTTCTGGACTCGTATTGGCAGAGGGAAGTCATCTATGGGGCGAGCTTCTTCATTTTCTGAAAGTACATACCTGTACCATTCCCATTCCAACGGACATTGACCCGATTGACGATTTTACCTTGGCATCTTTATGGATGGTGACCTCTATGTGGTCAAGATAGGTGCTCGAGTGATCCATCAACCACTGATGATTGCGAGACGGAAGGAGAGCTCAGGTACTTCTTGTCTGTCACAGTCCCAAATAGAAAAAAAAAGGGAGACTGGGCTTGCTCGTCCAGTAGTCTAGATAGAGCCCCCTACTACGTGTGGGAGCTATGATGACGGTGAGGGTAAAGGCTACATTTTCGGACATCGACAAAGACAGGGTACACTGTCACTGATTGAAGCAGCGGTAGGTAGTTGATAGTCCAAGACCAGGAAGAGCATAAAGATCAGATCAGTTATCTATCTGAGTGGAAAAGTCATCCAAAACACAGCTTCCTCTCCTTATTTATACTTACTATAGGGCGAGTTAGCAAAGAAGCCGTTAGGGTCTGTCTGGTTTCGGGGAGTGACTGACGTCATAGCGGGAAAGAGGATAAGGAGACAGGACAAAGGCGCTCGTCGATCAGCAAGCATTGCAGGCAGGAAAGGGCTTGGTCTCAGGAGGGGCACCAAAGGAAGTCGGTGTGAAGAAGGCTCACTCAAGGAACTCTTCAAACAGAGCTGGTATCCAAGTATGCGCAGTGCAGAGTGTAGCGCTTGCCCTATCGGCGAGAGAAAGGAAGTCGAAAGTAGAGAATTCCCATTGCTCGTCCTCTAGAGCCCCGTGTATCCTTCGGTTCGGATGCAGCACTTGCAAGAGCAAAAGAGTATAGGATCACAGTTGAAGACCGCCTCCATTCAGATACCAATGAAAGGCAATCGAGATCTCCCAAACGGCCCCGCCGAGTCACAATTCAAGACTGGCCAAGATCAGCTGTTCGCGGTCAAAGCGGACAATAGTCCACTAAGAAGAGTCCCGGAACCAATGTCTCATTTGAAATGGCGCTTGGCCCATGAGACCAAAAATTTACGGCTTCACTATCTCCTGAGGCTCACATAAAGAGGGTTCCAAACCTGCCCCCCTATTGGTATCGAGAAAGCTACTTCCGAGAGGAGAAAGCTTTCCAAAGATTGAGAGAGCATCTCTAGTTCTAGAATGACCACCACTTCATCTTCATCAGTCTGCTTGGCCCGAAGCATCTGCCCGTGCTGTTGAACGAACCTGGCTTTCATTTGAGACTTTTGAAGATCTTTCATTTGAATTTGAACCTGGCTGGCGCTCTGGTCTAGCGGGTCAAGCAACCCTCAATCCACAGCTTTCTCTCGAAATGCCATCTCTGGTTTTCTTTGATCTTTGAAGTAAATTTATCGGGCTTTTGTGAAAAGTTGTTGGTATGCCGGATAGAAGGGTTAGTAAGGCGGCTTTGCGAGAATCTCATCACTGGCAAAAGAAATAATAACTACCCACACATCAGTGGCCTGTGTCTGTCGAGTCCTGAAGCCCGAGCGGTGAATAAGAGATCTTTTAATCCCATAAGCAAGAAGAATAAGGAGCTGTCTTCTATGACCCGCAAAAGAAGGAGAAGCTTTTGGGGATGCAACATGACTGTAGCACGGTGTTCAAGCTAGTACGTACGTTGGTTTAACAAATAGAAGAATAACTAAACAACTATAAGCCAATAGCGAATATGGCACGACACACGAGGGTAAGCCAATCAATCAAGCAAGACAAGCCCGGTGTTAAAGCGAATAGGCCCAGCCAAGAGGGTCAACTCTCCAATATAAGGTAAGGCTCGGATCCGCTGGTAACGTTCATAAACTCCTCTAATTCATATAGCACATTCCCTAGCTTTTGTAGCAAAGGCTCGTGTCCTGTATACAAATACTGTCTTGTAAGGGTCGGCATCTCTTTGCCTCTATCTGGCAGGCATATGTCGTACGATATCGGGAATAAGGAAGAGAAGGAATCGCGAATACCGTCCTTGCTTGGTCTGTCGACATGTGTCCGGCTCTTGAAAACCTGAAGAATGACCATCTTTCTTAAGACGAAAGGCGAGTTTGGGGGGTCCGATATAGGTGAGCCTCTCCAAACATTCGAAAAAGGGCCCTTATTAGTTGTTGCAGGCGTAGGCGTAGTAGCATCTGAGCAACCGGAGAGAGGGAGACAGACATTTCGTGATCGAAAGCCACTTGATCCTTTCGATGAAATAAAAGCGAGGGGCATAGATCGACACCCACCCAATAGCCCTTACGGTTCCAGCTTCACCTGGCATTGATTACCGATCTTCGGCTTTTTTTTTGCTATCCCAAAACGAGGAAAAACCTATGAATGGCTGGCAACTCAAGGATGTAAAAATTATTGGCTCGGATAAAGGTATGCTGGCTGGAATGCTGCTATTACTCTTCCATCCCTCCCCCTCTTAGTTTTGAGTAGGCGTTTGGTAGGTGCTAGGCATTGATAAATCGATGGAAGGGACAAATTGCCATGGTCGGCTTAATGGTTTGTACACGGATGAAGCGGTGAGTTGCCATAAATGTGTGACAATTCCCTCTCTCTCTATTACATCAATGAGTGAGCAGAAAGCAAAAGTTAATAGATGTATGTATGAATTTGGCGTTCCATTCTCTCTATCATATAACTTCTTCATGGAATGTAACCCCGAATTAGGTTGGTTGAGAAAGTAAGCGTTCGATTTGGCTTGTGGACCCAATCAAAGAATTTCTGATCTGGGAATCAACTCGTACATTATAGTTATCACGGCATTAATAAAGTACTATCTCTATCTTGTGGATGGTTCATTGTGATCGTTACGAACCAAAGAACTTATGATTCGTGCGTAGAAACTCCAAACATGGCATGAACGGGTAGTTAAGGCTATTGATACCTGTGCTAGCAATAGATTGGTAGCAATGTTGAAAAAGCAATATTTGTAAAAGATATAGGCGGAATCACCATTTGATTATCAGATAGTGGTAATAGCTCAAAAGTTTTTATTAAATATTTCTTCTGCTCGGCGTCTGGTAGGGAAGAATTCGTCACATGTGTAAACTAATTCAGGATCTTCGAGATCCCTTAGACGTTACTATTTAGGACCTCGTTACTGGCGCGAATTGGTTAATGGGTGAGTGGCCGATACCCCAGCAGGTAAGAAAGAAACTTCCGACCCGGAGAAGGAGGCCTCCCAACTACAGTTAACCAGGGCCCTATCCAGCTTTTTCAGAATGGGGTCATCTTCCCTCCTATTAGACCAGGAAAAGAGAAGGCCACAAAACCGAAGATCAAAGAGCCCCGCAGAAAGTACACAATTATCAAGGTCTCCCATCCAATCCGGCCAGTCCCGAGAACGACCCAATCTCTCGTGATTCCATCTGATCGCGTTGAAATCCCCAATCACCAACCAAGGATTATCACCCACAAGAGAAGGAAAAGAGGAAAAATCACTCCACTTTCCTCTTCGAATGACAATTTTCACCGTAAACAAAAGAAGGAATGCAACTCCAAGCCCTAGATTTGGCCGAAACTCTACAATGAATAACTTGCGCAGATTGGCCAAGAAGAACAAGATCCAACTCCCTAGGGTTCCAACAAAGCAAAATTCTGCCATTAGGGGCACACTGATAATTAAATAACGCTTTCCACTCCCTAGCCAAAGCCATCAAAAGATAACCTTTATTAATTTCCTTCACCCTAGTCTCAATGAGACCGCAAAGGGACAGACGATGCTCAGAGATCAATTTCCTGACCTCTCCTTCTTTTAATGGGTCATTAAGGCCCCTGACATTCCAGCAAGCAAAAACCATCGCTGACAAAAGAAAGATACAACCAGTAAGGGTTACCTTATCCTCCACCTCGAAGAGGGGGAATTTTGCTTGTTTTTATTCATCCTGGGTAACTGAGCATGGCCCTTATTGTCCAAAGAGTCAGCAGCTAACCAACCGGCCAAGAGGGTTCAGGTCAGGAGTAGGAGACAGAGGTTCTTCGGTACCCAGGTCTTTGGACGGACCAGCTTGGGTAAGAGGAGCCTCAGAAACCTTATCCGGAGGAGGACCGGGGGGGGCCTTAGGGGCGCTGTCCGATGGGAGATTAGGAGGGCCAGGATCCACCTGATCAACCGAAGCAGCATCACCCGAATAAGGGGAGAAGAATTCATCAATCATGATGTTCAACTGGACTTAATTCCAATAACAATGGAAAATATATATATAAAGTAAATTCAGTGCCTGTTGAAGTGGAATAGCGAGTTTTTGATTCGGATCCATACCCGGACTTTCCCGAGTCCAAGCACAAATAGCTGGGATAGCTGTGGGAAATACTGGAGAAGAACCATTCGTTGGAGATAAAGACTCCGATCGGTCAGTTGCCCTAGTGGTATTTGACCCGAAACCAGTTGAAGCAGCGGCTGAAGCATAAACGGATCGGGTGCCGGATCGAGATAGATAGAGCCGACAAGAGATAGACCAACCAACCGACCACAGGGAGTGTTCTTTCAACTGGTTAAACTGCCTTTCAGAACAGAAGCGGAAGCCTCTTTTCTTCTCTTCGACTACGGTACGGGAATTCGAGATCATTTATTGGGAACGAAGAGGAGCCCGCCCTTGGCGTAGAGTAAGCCGTCCTCTAGCCAGTACCTCTGTATAATTCCTTCTTTCACTTGGTGAACCAACATGTGAGTCTCTTTGCTTGCTCATTTCTCCCACCGCCCGCCCTTCGATTGGAGCGCTATTCGACCCGTTATCATTTCCTGATCAGACGACTTCTCTTCTGAAAAGCTTTTTAGTTATTCGCTGCTTCCTTACTCCTATTTTTTTTCTGGTTAGCCAAAAGGCGAATACGATGTCGGAGCTTTCTATTCAAATCTCTTTCTTTGTCCGAAAGACATCCATACGTAGGTAGAATGTGACTGCTTCCTTTGCTGATCAGCGATCATGCCCCCTTATTCTAGCGGAGGAACAGCTTCATCGGATTAATTCCCTTGCTAATCCGCCTTCAAGCCTTGTTCCTTCTTCCGCTTCATCTATCTAAGCTTGGTCTCTTCTAGATCAAATGACTTTTGAGGAAGCCTACCTTCCCCCCTGCCCTTCTCGGTTTATTTGAATAAGACCGGCCCGAGTAGGTAATCCATTCCCAGGATTCATTTTCAGAATGGAGTCTTCCTGGAACCGGGATTGATACCGGGTCAAAGCTTCCGAACTAACTGGACCAATACCCTACCCTTTTTCTGAGAATCATTCCTTCCCCACCCTCTGCCCTTATTTTAACAAAAATGCATTCCTTCGCACAGTGCTTTACTTTATTTGGCTCTTCTAGCACTCTTTTCCTTAATGCCTGTTGGCTCTAGCACTGTGCTCTTTGCTTTTAGTCTCGCTAGCTATGAAACTGCAACATCAACTGCAAAAGCAGAATTTCCACGCCCACCAATCCGTTTCTGCGGAAGCTCAATCAATGGCCACCACTACCGATAAGGGGACAATAGAGCAGCATTGAACACGCATCCAGCACCCCGAGTCACTACCAGAAAACTCGCGATATAGGAGGTAGACTGCAACCCCCGCTCCACAACGAGTGAAGAGACAATTCGCTCCTGAAAACGAGAGTTTGAAGATAGAGTAAGCACTTTGCCCGAAGAGGTCCTTCAACCCTCCTTAAAAGCCGTTTTTTTCGCCTTTCGCTTTTCGTGAATCAACTATTTAATGGACGTGAAATAGAGATTGATAGCAAAGAGAGTTGGAACGCGGTCTCGTGGGAACAGGCTTCAAGCAAACATTGATTGAAAGTATAGCGCGAAGAGAGCAGAGCAGCAAGCAAGCAAAGCTATAGCGCGCTCCGAAACAAAGAAGCTAGCCATAGCGAGACCAAATGCTTTAGCAATTGCGCGAAAGAAGACCTAAGCTAAGGGAGGAGAGATTCTTTCACAGAAGAAAGAACCGGTATGAACAAACCCTAGAGCTGGCATTGAATGGTACACCCCCTTATCCACCACTTCCTCACCATTAGTCCGCCTACGATCAGAAAGGAGGAAGGCTGGAACCGGCCCGACGAGTAGTCAATCCGTGCAAAGGATTCGATTTTCAGCACGGACCTTTTGATCATTGCGCACTAGCTGGTCGGTGTGAATGAGAAAGTGTTAAGTGAGTGTTCCTAGAACAGACGATTCGCCTGTTTAAAAGGCTTACCAATTAATTACCAAATCGTCTGCTTACCCTTAATAATAGAGCGGGGGGATCTTTGATGCAGAGAATCGTCCGCCTATCATGGATAAGGGGAACTTTTCCCAAACAAGGAAAAATATGCTGTTAGGAAGAATACGAGCGCATCTGTTACTTCAAAGGGAGGAAAGTTAGAAGCAAGAACTCAAAAGTAACTGTTAAGGTATCGAAGTCACGTCCGGGGGATAGGGACGAGCGTCTAAGACTTCCTTGCTTTCTTTTTTCTTAGTAGGGAAGGTGCTCTATAGGTATCCCCCCGTAGCCCTAAAAAGCCTATGGTTGAGTGAGCATAGAGCTCTGCCCTTTTCTTTCCTTTTGAAGCTGCTTTCCTCCTCCTTTCCTGCTGTCTTGCTAGCCATTTCAATGTGTTACGCATAGTGGCATGCTCTGTAGCCGGAGTAAGAAAGATTCAAGGAGCGCAGGGGGATCCGCTTTTACGAGTGATCTCTCTCGCTTTCTTAAGGAATTTCTAGAGTCATATGGCATGGCTATGGTTTCAACTCTTGTGAGTTCCAATCTTTTCTTTGGTTCGTTGGGCTCGGTTGCCCCTCTTTCTATGGTTAGCAGTGAATGAGACTGGGAGTTGGATTTCCTTTATGACTTTCGCTCCCCTTAAAGAAGGCAGAACTCTTAACGGCAGGTAGCTAAGTTACTTCCGGATCCGGATTAACTGATTTAGTTAGCCCGACTCTCGGCTCCTCTTGCCCTTGTTCCCGTGCCCTGGTGGAGTCCCTAGAACCTTAAACTTAAGGAGCATTCGACTGAGATTAGATTAGTGGGTAGCACTTGTTGAATTGAATAAGATGTTCTTGTTCAAGTTGAATCAGTTGAATTAGGGAGGGTGGGATCCTATCTTTAGGAAAAGAAAGGCCTAACCGCTTCAATTGGACTCCTTTCCTTGGCTATGGAATCCGCTTTTAGAGGAGCAATTCCCTGCGTTAGCGGAACTGGGATAGCCTCGTAGAAGGAAAAAGGGGTTCAGGCGCTGTTCTCAAGTCTAGTTGACGAAGCCGAAGAGGGAAAGAGATTCGGGCCCTACTATACAGGGTCGAAAGTCTCGGAAAACAACTCGAAGATGTTTTGGGCCGCTTAGCAAACTTGGAGGACGAGTTTGACCCTTTGAAGAGAGACTTGGAGGCCATAATACAACAACTTGCTCCGGCCCATCAGTGCTAATGGCCAGAGTCAAATAGATAGGGCTGAGGCTATTTAGGCCTCTTTTAGGGAGAAATTTACTCTTTAGGCCCAATGTATGTATCTTACGATTGTGAATAAACTTATTCGAATTTATTTGCCAAGTCTCATTCCATTACTGTTGGCATGAGCTGTCTGTTCCGACGGCCGACGTACATGTCATGGGTCTGTCTCATTTAATGCACTGCATGAGTCCTTGCCTAAAGAGCATTTATTCCTCACACACGTGCACCATTTCGAGTCTGACTCACCAAACACTTAACCGCCACGTCGGTCTACTGCATGGCTTGCCCACTTTTTCTTCATATTTATGCCCTAACAATTTTATCTCTCCCTGCTCTTCATGCAAGGGAAAACATGTCTTCTCCTCATCAATCTTTGATTCCCCGGCCATCCTTATTCAGAAGAAAAATCTGCCTCTGAGAAGGCCAGCCGTATAATCGAACGTAGTCTTCAGCATGTCAAGTTCGAGCTTCTCGTCCCTTTCTTACAGAACCTCCACCGCTTTAGGCCCTTGTGGGGATAGAACTCCTCCTTTTGAACTTGACTCCTTCTATCCCGACTCTGATCGATCTCTTCTTTTTCATCGGCTCCGCCCATCCTGGGACAGGGTATTAAATCGCCGTGCGAAGAGAGCATGGCCCAGTACCACCACCACATGGGTATCCTGGGTTGATCGCGTAAGAAGATTCAAATCCGAAGAATGGGGCGAACTTGGAATAGATAGTCCCATTCGACTAAGCAGCATCCCTCCCGTATGGCATCCATCTTTCCTTAAAGTGCTTTCTTTATTCTGGTCTACCAAATTGCATTTCCGCTTTGGAATGATGAGTCCCACTCTTCTTGACGTCGCGGCCATTACGGGTCTTCCTCAAAAGGACTGCTTTAGAGCGCAAGTCAAACTCATGATAGGCGAGCAATCACGCGCACATGGTTTAGCGGTTTGCTGTGCTCTGTGATCTTATTCTTCTCCAAGACCCGATGCTTCATCTGCTTCTTTAGCTTAGTAGGACTTCTTTCACGCTATTGCGTGAAACATTTGTTTGGTCTCCCACTGCTATCTATGCTAGCTTGAAAGGTATGGCTACTCTCTTGTTTCCTGCTGAACCTCCTTCCCCAATAGCCCTTCCTTTCCAGGTTCCCAACGAATAGTCTCCTTTTCCAGCGCCCTCCTTTTTTAACCAACCTTCCGTTTCCTCACTACTTCCTCTCAAACCAACCTTAAGCAGGAATAGCTCTCCTTGCGATTGAGGCAACCGAACCGCCCTCATCTGACGAATCTCTTGGGGCCCCGAGATTTGGGGGAGTCTTTGAGTCGGCGCTTCCATAACATAAAGCAGAGTAGATAGCACACGTAATGCTTTGCCAGGAGCAAAGCTCAGAGCTCAGCTAACGGAGTCAGGTCCGGCCCTTGACTTGATAATACCTATTCACATTGTCTTGCTGATTGACTGAAGCGGGAAGAACTCCCTGATGACCGACCAAGGGACTTAGCCGAACCGGGTCCTATCCTTATCCTTGTTGTTCGTCAACCTTGCCTTCTCTTTGTCCGCGCGCTCCGGTCCCTCAAGCATTGAAAGAACATTGGGAGTGTGGAACTCTATTTTGCCCACACAGCCTTCCTATCCTAAGCTTCTCTTAGGGATTCAAAAAAGGGTGGTGGGAGAGAAAGGTTGATGGCGGATGGGTAAAGATAGGAAGGGAGCACTTCACTGGAAAGAAAAGAGAATGACTGAGATTTTGCAAATCCAAAGTCTTTAAGAAGAAGTGATAACGGCTTTTAATAAGGCTTAAGAATTTAATTTCCACGAAAGGAAGGTTGACGGTTGGAGGGCTTGGAATAGTCTAGCGCGCAGAGAAGAGGAGGGGGATTTCGAAGAATGAAATTCAAGGGAGGTAGGCAAGGGCGTGTAGCAGGAAGAAGAAGGCTTTTCAGCCTGAAGAAGGGAAGAGGGAATTCTTTCCCACAGAGGGTGCTGGGTAAGGTTGGAAGATATTCTTTTCCAGGGGGGGTGACCCATTCGACCTCGTTACAACTGTTTTTGCTTAATAGATAGAAAGAGGTTCCGAAAGTAGGCATTTCATAAGCCAATTCGAAGGTCAATGGTCTAAGAACAAAGAAGTATTCGATTCACGAAAGAAAGGGATCAATTGTGACCGAAGCTCCCCCGTTTGGGCAAGGTAGGTGGGGATAAGAAGGGCTTTTCAGGCAAGCCTATTTCCTTTCAAGGAAAAGGGGGGTGTTCTTTCTTTTCAAGAGGGGATGCAGCGGAACAGGGAAATTTATAGTGTAGATTCAAACAATGTCATGGAATTATTCCACTACTGAATAACTGGACTGCGAAGCCCGGTCTTCCCTTCTCGCCCAACGGCGTATTAGAGCTATGCGTGAGAATTTGTATAAAAAAAATCATATGAAAGAGCATTTCATTTCGAAAGGTCTCAACAGTAGATACTTACAACGAAAACTTTCCCAATTTAGCTATCATTCTACCAAAGAAACAGGTATTTTGGACCTACCATAGAAAGGGGCTAGTTCACTCTTCACAAGTTTTCCTAGTCAAAGGATATCCTGCTCTGCAAACCCAACAACTCTTTTTCTACCGAAAGATCATATCTCGAAGTAACATTTCCATCTACACTAGACAGAGGGGTACCACAAAGCTCTAACCAGCCCCACCCTACCTCGTTGAAAGAAGATCTCATTCATCTGATGTTGATACTGACGCGATCAAGGCGATGAAGTCAAGGTGTCAGACGGATAGACAGCTTACTTAACCTTGATGAGTCGATGGGACTTACCAACCTCAAAGGGTGGACTTCCTCGAGAAAGGCTTTCTGCAACTAGAAAATTCTAATATGACCTTCCACGACGGCGGGATGAAAAAGCGATTTCACGCTTAAAGATCGGTCCCGTCGAGAAAGTTTTCAATGCTAGGATAATATAACCAAAGCGGGCATAGTTCCATGCAGTGAATTCTAGTAGTTTTTCTTGCAACTTCCATTGAAACCACTCCCTTTTGTGCTCTTTCGCCCAGCTAGATATCAATATGTATCTCAAAGCAGCATTTCCTTTCACAGGCATAGGCGAATGCTAAAAGATAAGCATACGCAGAAGCAGAAAGAACAGATTTACCCTCTACCAGAATAAGATCTCTAGGTTTACCAAATCCTTCTCAACCAAATGTCTTGTGAAAGAGGGCATTAAGTCAGGTCAGGAATCTTGAACAGAAAGAGGTGGGTGATCCCTCCGCTGGAAAGAAGGAGACCTAAAAGTGATATCTGTAGGCCGACCTTGGGATTGATACGCTTCGACTTAGCCTTGATAGGCTAATACACTCTCTTGATCCAATGCTCAATCTTTCGCTCGGCCGAGAAATCTGCAAGCTGTTCTCAACAGATCTTGTGAGACAAACCCTCGGTGAAGCACTGCATCTTTCTAGCTTCAAAGAAAGAGAAAGACAAAGAAGTGGGATGATTTCCCAAGCTTAGGACTTTGATCAATGGGCACTAGAGAGAGGCGCTAACATGCAAAAAAGCCTCCTCCTCTTGGGAAGGCCGATACTGATTCTGATAGGGCAAAGGACAGAGGAAAAGCAAAGAGCTCACATCGACATGGGAACAGAGCTTCAAGCAAGATGTCCAGTAAGAGATGCTGACAGCAAGTCTCAATTATCAATGTGTGTCGATTTCCCGCTAACGAAAAGTGGCTTAGATCGAAAGTTTGGAGTATCAAATGATTAGCTTAGCCCAATAAGCCCACATATGAAGTAGGAGAATCATAGTACCATAATTACTCGCTCATTCACAATCAGACATTTTGACACTAGCCAGAGCGTACTACTACAGCAATGGGAAATTCCAATAGTAGCAAATAGTATAGAACTGGAAAAGGAAGTTTCATTCTAATCTTATATATTTATAAATAAATCAATCTAAAGCCAAATCCTCAACCTCGAAATGATATCAAAGAGCTTCGAATCTGACTTAGAGAACAGTAGCAAGGACTAGAGGGAAGGTTTTATGAGCAAGCAAGAACGAGGCATGAATCGAGGCCTTCCCGGCTGGCCTATCTTGTCTTTCGCGGAATCACCGGTGACTGCTGACGCCGCGGCAGGATCGCAACGAGCTGGCGCTCCATAAACTAATTCCTTAGAAAATGAATACGCACTATACTCCCAAAAATCAGCATATTGGCCCGGGTCGATGCTTCTATTCTAACAGCAATCTTCCATATCAGAAGGGACTTTCTTTTTGCCATCAGTAAGTTGCTCGTTTGGATAGACAACACGGCATCAGCCATATGTATAAAATTGAAACCGGACATCCCTTCATCCAATGCATTCTTTTCGATACACAGTACGGTTCGACTACGCATTCACAGTAGATAAGACTACAGCTGGGATTGATAACATGAATTCGTGCGTGACATACTACCACCTATTGATAGATCAGGATTTGAACCTGAATGCCCTTCTTCCTATGGTTAGTCAGGCAGGCGCCTTCCTATCTGACTATAAAGCAATGTGGTGCCAGACCTCAGAAATGTCATCGCTGGACCAGCTATTTCATCTTTAATTTCTGGTCAGCTCTCTCGTCTTTCACTGCTAGGTCAGCTAGCCTATTTCGTAGTTGCAGGTGGGAACGTTAAATACTGCCTTCGATCCGTTGACCCGGGCAACCTCGCCCCTCATCGCTTGTTCGGGAGCTATAACTTCACCGGTGAGATTGCTAGCCAGGGGTTGATTGGGAAGTTCTTAGCGGATATCAAAGGTGCAATCTACAAATCGCATGTGTTAAGTATGGAGAGTAGATTCATTTCACCGATGCTTCGATCACTTCTCGACCGGGACTTCTTCCTATAGATACCGGATAGATAGATCTCAAGGAAGCTTTTTTCTACTTCCACGCAAGGAATCGATAGTACTACCGAAAGCTGACTGAGATACCGATACCAAGCCTAGCTTGAAAGAAGTCCCTCAAGCATTGAAGAAAGAACAAATAAAAGGATTTACCTATAGGAGAATCCTGTCTAGAATCATCGACTACTCGAAACTCAACTCATATCGGAGCATGGAAAGAAGGATCGATGGACAGAGTACAGGAGAGAAAGCCTATGGTATCTATGCCTGCTGAAGTCAGCTATTCATTTCCAGGGAGTTCAGATCTAGGTTATAAGGTTCAGTTCGCTTGCTTCACTTCATCAAGGAGTTGAGTTGGAGCTGGGCTACGAACTATGAGAGTTTTCTTTTGTTTCATGCTTCTAAGGGCGGTCTGCTCAAATAAGGGATCAGACCGCTCCTGGTAGTCATTAATGGTCGGCTAAATTGGTATCCTTTTCGGTATGCGTTGCGAACACTTTCATTTTGAGCGTCTCATCTTCTCTAGAGAAGCGAAACTCGAACGGATAGAGCAGATGGTCAAACTACATAACTTTTGCTTTTTCATTACTTCCATGGTCGTGCCTCGTGGCACGGCAGCACCCGTACTATTGAAATGGTTCGTCAGTAGAGATGTTCCCACAGGTGCCCCTTCTTCCAATGGTACTATAATTCCTATTCCTATCCCTTCATTCCCTCTTTTGGTCTATATACATTCCAGGAAATTCATACGCTCCATGGACGGAGCAAAAAGTGGAGTCTTGGTCAGAGCAAGCCGCCCTATTCTATTACCAGACATAATTGGGAGAAGCTCATCCGAAACTAGAGCTAGAAACGCCTCATTTCGTTTCGTTCCCGTTCTTCATTTCCTTCTTCTCGAATCCAAGGGGGACTTCTCATATTTAGAATCTTTCTGCGGTGTGCTCCGTTTACTATTCTTTCGTACTTTCTTCTCTTTACCACGCGATAGGTCAGCGAAGCGGGAGCGGACGCGGAGAAGGAAACGCCAACCACTTCGGCCTAACGGGAATGAGCAACGACGAAATGACAAGATGAGGTGCCTGGGGCACCCCCATTTAGAAAGAAGGGTCGAAGGTTTTGGGCCTGTAGCTTTCCCCGTCCCCCCTTCGTCGGGTGGTGCTTGTGTGGGGGGTGTGCCACCAGAAATCGGGCTTGAAGCTCTCTCCTTACCAAGGAGCCGACAGCTGATGGCTGTTGGTCACGACTACTACCAAAAAGCTCCAATGAAGATGAATATTTCACATGGAGGAGTGTGCATCTGTATGTTGGGTGTTCTTCTGTCGTGCGACCCGGCGGCTTGTGTGCGACCTGTGGCCCACGCCTCCTATTTGTTCAGGGCGGGCGGCGTGAACTCTGATTCGATCCGGGTATTCAATCCCGCCGCTGAGATGCTCAGTTGACTCCTTAACCTTGATAGGAAGATGGCTTATTCCATAATTCGTGCATAAGGGTAAGGAACTTTGGATGAACTAATGCGAATGGGTGTAAGCCTCGCTGCTCGGAAAC